GGCGGATCTTTACCCGGAGTAGAGCATAAACCTAAAAAGATGAAAGAGACCCATTCAGGAACAAGAAAATACCATCGTGATTTGGATTGAATCTCGATGAAACAATACATCAATGAGAAGTTAATTCGAGAAGTTTATTGACGTTTTTCTATTATAAGGAAGAAAGAAAAGAAGTCAAAACTCGTCTTTATTGAAAAATCGAAGAAAAAGCCCTTTCGTTAGAAGTTCGAAAAAAACTGCTATGAAAAAGAATAGGAAAAAAGAAAGAGGACTGGAATCTATACATTGATTCATTTTTTCACAATTGTTTTTTGAACCGTATGCATCAAAAGGTGCATGTACGGTCCCTAAGGGATAGAATTTTACCCTACTCAACCGACTTTATCACCAAAGATTCCTTTTTTTAGGCCAAGAAATTGATAGCGAGATCTCGAATCAAATTACGGGTCTTTTGGTATATTTCAGTATCGAGGATAAGACCAGAGATTTTTATTTGTTTATAAACTCTCCTGGCGGAGGGGTAATATCTGGACTAGCTATTTTTGATATTATGCAAAGTGTGGTCCCAGAGGTCCAGACAATATGCATCGGAATAGCCGCGTCAATGGCATCTTTTCTCCTGGTTGGAGGAGCAGTTACCAAACGTCTAGCATTCCCTCACGCTTGGCGCCAATGAGGTTTTTTTATTTGAGAGAAAAAAGAAAACTATGCCTTCGCCATATGAATATTAAGTAATAATAGCATGGCACTTCGAATTCGATATGCAAATTTTTTGTATTGTTTTTTTTTCAAAAGATTCGATTATGTATCGAGAGAGTAGTATGAGATAAAAGGTATTTCCGATTTTCTCTTATCTATCGGGAGTCCAATTCAGCGTCACAAACTTTTTTGTTTTCACACCGAAGGGCTCTTAACAATATTTATGTTAGAAAAAAAGAGTGCGAAAAAAACAAGATTTTTCCTTTTTTGGTTGGATCAAAAAGAAACTTTGGGATTGCTGAATCAAAGACAAAAAAAGAATCCATTTGAAAATCGAAAGCAACGGAGCCATCATAGTATTTTTTAACTCCTCCGAAAGGAAGGGTGGCAATTTGATCATTTACCCATCTGGGGCTGAGAGATTCTATTTTTATCTTTCTTGAATGGAAAGTAAGGGTCAATTTCAATGTGATTGTAGAGCCGTATGCAATGCACAAAAGACGATGCCCGTACGGTTGTTCAATTCGATCTTTTTTGCCTATTATTCTTTATCTTTCTTTTTTGTTCGTTTCACACAGCAGATAGAGAATCCTTCTATCATCAGGGTAATGATCCATCAACCTGCTAGTGATTTTTATAAGTCGAGAACGGGAGAATTTGTCCTGGAATCGGAAGAACTGGTCCAAATACGCAAACACATCATAAAGGTTTATGTACAAAGGACGGGCAAACCCTTCTGGGTTATATCTGCAGACATGGAAAGAGACGTTTTTATGTCAGCAACAGAAGCCCAAACTTATGGAATTATTGATCTTATATCAGTTTAATGAAAAAAAAAAATGGATTTTGTGCAAATCCGTGATTTGAGATTTTATCTCCGAGTTTACTATTCTATTAAATAGAAAAAATTCCTAATCATCCGGTTAGGATCAATCTAAACCAGCCCATTATGTATATGATTCAATATGCCAACTACTAAACAACTTATTAGAAATACAAGACAGCCAATTCGAAATGTCACGAAATCCCCCGCTCTTCGGGGATGTCCTCAGCGTCGAGGAACATGTACTAGGGTGTATGTGCGACTCGTTTAGATCATGAGCTGACACAAAAAAAAGCAAGAAAACCGCTTTCCAGTATGAATGATCAGTACCAGTGAATAGGATAGAATGGAAGAAGGAACTCCATTCACTATCTAAAACTAAAATAAGCAAATCAATCCCTCTATTGTGTAGAAAGTTTATGGTTTCCATTGGTGCAAATCCAATCAACTGAATTTAAGATGAGAAGCAATTCTCCATTGGTAGCCAATGGTTATCCATTAAGCGGAGGAAATCTTATTGAAATTCAAAAAAAAACATAAAAATGAAGTTCTCACTCGGTCAAGAACGGACTACGAGGGTCAGCTACCCAGCAAACTTTCATAATTAAATACCGTTACTGTATAGGTGGGTCTCAGTGTGAAAGACCTGTTACTGGATAATTCAGGGGTAGAGCCAAAGAGTGTGGTGTGAACTATACAAGTTACCAATAAGATTGATTAAATGAAGTAAAGGCTCCGGTGTATAGAGAAGACCTCACCGTTTAAGAAATAACCATAGAAACGATGGAACCCACTATTTCTTTATCCATTCAATTTATATTTCTTTTTCTATTTTTGACACCTAGCAAAAGAAAATTTCTTATTTCTTTCGTATTTCACAGTCAAATACCTAAACAAAGAAAAAATCGTGGTCGGGAAGGTTATAGTAGCCAAAGCCATTGGAATTTGTATTTTATACATTGGAAAAATCCGTTTGGTTATTAATAGACTAATAGACCAAGACGGGGAAAAGAATAACTGAAAGAAAAGAAATAGTTATTCGTCAAAGTTTTATTTATTCAATGACCAGAACTAAACGCGGATATATAGCTCGGAGACGTAGAACAAAAAGTCATTCATTTGTATCAAGTTTTCGAGGGGCGCATTCAAAACTTACTCGAAGTATTACTCAACAGAAAATAAGAGCTTTGCTTTCGGCTCATCGGGATAGGGATAAGCAAAAGACAAATTTTCGTCGTTTGTGGATCACTCGGATAAACGCAGTAATTCGAGAAAGGGTAGTATCCTATAGTTATAGTAAATTAATACATGATCTATACAAGAGACAGTTGCTTCTTAATCGTAAAATACTGGCCCAAATAGCTATAGCAAATAGGAATTTTCTTTATATAATTTCCAACCAAATCAGAAAAGAAGTAGAATACACCGGAATAATTTAAATGGAGTTCCCCGGAGAATGAACTCCGGGAAGGGGGAGTCGAAATTACTATGAGAAAATATGCTAAAGTAGTCAAAATGAATGAACACGTTCAATAAAAAAATCTTTTTTTTGCGATTCGTTTTTTTTCTTACGACACGATAATCAAATCTGGATTCTCGGATTTGTCGAACAAAACACCAATCCGCGTTTGAGTTCGGATTGGAATTCTGATTCAAGTGAACAAAGAATAAGCCTATTTATTTTTATTTCTGGTTCTAAGACCAGTAGTTCTAGCGGTCGGCTCGGTTCTTTCAAATCGTTTCTCATTATTGAGAAAAGGTAACAAAGATAAAATACGAGCTTGTTTTATAGCAATAGTAATTAATCGTTGTTGTTTCAAGGTTAATCTATTCACTCGTCTAGATAATATTTTTCCTTGTTCACTAATAAATCGACTAATTAAACTCATGTTTCTATAATCAATTCGATCCCCCGGTTGAATCGGGGGCAAACGCCTACGAAAAGATCGCTTGGATTTAAGAAAAGGTCGCTTGGATTTATCCATGGTTTGTTTGTTTAGTTTATTTCTTATCCCGAAAATCCTATTTCTTAATTGTCATTTTAACCCCAAATAGGATTATTTTCTATTTCAATATGTTCTATATAATGTTATTTTTCCTCTTTGAAGGATAAGACATACTTGGTTCGATCTATTTCTTTATTTCCCCATGAATCGTATGTTTGTAACAATAGGGACAGAATTTTCTCAATTCTAATCGATTAGGCGTATTGTGCCGGTTCTTTTGAGTAATATATCTGGAAATGCCCGTTGACACCTTCTTAACACCGTTTCGGATACAACTGGTACATTCCAAAATCACCGTTACTCGCGCATCTTTCCTCTTGGCCATGAACCTCCTTTGGATTTTTGATTTACTCAACTCTTCTATTTTGATTCGAAACGAAGAAAAAGAAAGGAAGGAAAAAATAGAAGTTACTAACTTGAAATCCAACTCTAAAAGATCAAAATCAATAAAGTAATAATAAATCAAAGCAAAGCCATAGTAAATAATAAGTAAGACAATGATTTCGAAATTCTATTTCAACACGAAGGACGGTATTAAAGTTAAAGATCTTGTATTCGTGCCCTAGACCCGCAATTTCCTACTCTACCCCCATGTCTCTATTATTACTATTCATTTAATTCGAATTTGAACCCGAGTCTCGCAGACGTTGAATCCACTTTTATTCTTTCTCTTTCGTCCCTTATTCTAAAAATTAGAAAAAAGGGAAAAAAGAGAAAAAAGGGAGGGGGAGGGATTAGTCACAGATATTTGATTCTATCTCTAATCTTCTTCATTCCTTCCGATGTCAATAACTAGAATGAAAAAAAGGGGAATGTCAACGCATCCGGGAAAAAACGATTAATCTCTATCAATAGACCTGCTAAAGCCCCGAACCATAGCGTACTTAGTACTGGGGCCACGGAGAGATATGTTTTTAGATCTCGCATTGAAAAACCTCCTTTTTTATTTATTGTAATACATAAAACATAAAGATAATGCATATATGATCAGATGCATATGTAGTTAAGGGCCACTTAGAGTTGTACACGGAATCCCTAATTCAAATTGAAATGTACAACGATCCATAAGATTTGCCTTTTCTTAAAATTAAAACAGAAAAAAATACATCCCCTCTTAGCGAGTAGTTCCGAAAAATACTCATTTTTTTTATGATGGGTTCTGTATTTCGTATATATATAAATTTCCTTTTCTTATTATTATATTCTATGTTAAATGAGACCAAAAAGACGAAATGGGCAGAAAAATTGTGTTTCTCAATGGAGGAAATAGGGATGTGGAAAACAAGACAGGAATTCTCTACAATGACACTGTAGAACAATTGAAGGGATGTGGCGCAGCTTGGTAGCGCGTTTGTTTTGGGTACAAAATGTCACGGGTTCAAATCCTGTCATCCCTACCTATTACTGCTCCTTTGAGCAGTAACGAGGAATCAATTGAGATCGATTCAAATTGCACGGAATCATTCATTTTT